GAATCAGCCCGGGTCGGTTTACTAATGGGATGCCCTAATGTGTTACAAAAATTCGCTTTAGACAATGATCCAATCAGAGGAATAATTGGAACTATTGTCTCGAACTTCTTCATAGCATTATTTATTAGAAATGAATTTTCTAGCATTTGACTTCGTACCACTGAAGAATTTAGTCCTACGCTTGAACGATAGCCCAAAAAGTCAAGAGAATACTTGCATAATTGGTTTATATCGATCCTTCCTGGTTGAAACCACGCATAAAAATGATATTGCCATAAAGTAACAAGGTAATATTTCCATTTATTCATCAGAAGAGGCGTATCTTTTGAAGCCAGAATTGATTTTCCTTGATATCTAACATAATGCATGAAAGGATCTTTGAAGAACCATAGGATGCACTGAAAATCATTATCAAAGAAGACTTTGGCAAAATGTTCTATTTTTACATAGAAATAGATTCGCTCAAAAAAGATTCCAGAAGATGTTGACCGTAAATGAGAAGATTGATTACGGAGAAAAAGAAAGATGGATTCGTATTCACATATATGAGAATTATATAGGAACAAGAATAATCTTGGATTACCTTTTGAAAAAAGGGTAATATCTTTCTTTGGAGTAATAAGACTATTCCAATACTCGTGGAGAAAGAAACGTAATAAATGCAAAGAAGAGGCATCTTTCACCCAGTAGCGAAGGGTTTGAACCAAGATTTCTAGATGGATGTGATAGGGTATTAGCACATCCGACACATAATCTAAATGTGAAAATTTGTCCTCTAAAAAAGGAAATATGGAATGAATTGATCGTAAATTATGCGATTTTGCTATTTCTTTCCTTTCTAAGGAAGATACTAATCGTAGGGAAAATGGAATTTCCACAATGACTGCAAATCCCTCTGAGATAATTTGAGAATACAAATTCTTGTTGTGCCCAAAAAATAGATTTTGGATAGAATCATTAGCTGAAAAAATCAAAGGATTCTGTTGATACATTCGAGTAATTAAACGTTTCACAACTATTGAACTAGATTTCTTGTCATAACCTGCATTTTTGAACAAAATCGATCTATTTAAACCATGATCATGAGCAAGTGCATAAATATACTCTCGAAAAAGAAGTGGGTATAGGAAGTCATGTTGTCGAGATCTATCTAGTTCGAAATATCCTTGAAATTCCTCCATTGGAAATTGGATTTGACCCCAAAAAGAAAAAAAAGGTAGGGGATTTATTGGTTATCAAATGATACATCGTGCGATACAGTCAAAACAAGGTATTCTAGTAAGAAAAGAATAAATACCTCGTAGACAGGTAGACTCATTAACGGACTCTCTATCCTCTCTTTTTCAATCGAATTAGTTTATATTCGTTATATGATAAGAAGATGGATTAGAAATCCTTTATTTTTCATTTCAACCCAATCGCTCTTTTGATTTTGGAAAAAAAATATCTTTATCAATATGCCGCTTCTTCTACACATTTATGTACAACCTAGAATAGGAAATAGCTAATAGTTAGGACTCATTAAAAAATGGATAATCATCCATTCATGGAAAAGCCCTTCCCGTACCAGGTACTAATATCTTTTTAACGTGTAATTAGATCGGGTAATCAGTCAAATTAAGAAATTATGAACAGAAGTTAAGTCCGTTGCTTTTTCTTTCTTTATAATTAATTGAGGTCATAGGACTCTATCCATTTATTCATTCGACCCAACTCTGAATTAATTTCATTTTTTCTCACTAAGAATTCAAACAAGGTTTTGAACCGATCCAGTAAGAATGAAATATTTTCAGAATTCTCTATTGATACGACATGCTGTTTTTTCCAGTCATTCCTTTCAGGATCAGTCGTGGTCTTACAAACTCTACCGAAGGTATGAACGAATCCGTTACTTCATATAAATGTGTAAAATATGCTAGCCGCACTTAAAAGCCGAGTACTCTACCGTTGAGTTAGCAACCCGAAAAAAATTAGGATATGTAGATACAATTGGAAAAAATAAAGAAATTCAATTGCACGACGCAATCAAAACATCGAACGAGCAATAAAATTCAAATTGATTCTAAAATTATGAATCCAAAAAATAAAAATAAAGAGATCCAATAAGAATAATCAAATTTTCAGATAAAAAAAAGCAATTTGGATAGATTGACTCTTCTCGTTTATGTTATCCATTTTTTTAACCAAAAAAGACTTCTTGTTTGTATCACAAAAAATCGAATGAACCCATATATATAGATATTTTTTTTATTGTGAATGAAGTCAAATAAAAAAACGAAATCTAAGAAAGAAAAATATAAGAAAGATAAATAGATCCCTTTCTACACGATCGAATTATATTTGTTCAATACACTGTTGTCAATATGAATAGTTCGAAAAGAATACAATAAAAAAAAGTATAAATAGAGCAAAAGAAGAGGAAGGGAGTGGGGAAAGTATAGTAGAAAAAAAACTTATACTTATACAAAGCTATATACGAATCACCCACACCCTCTTCTTTTGTATTTCATTAATTGACTTTCCTTTAATTAAGACGAAATTCCGTAAAAACAAACCCCCGCCTTCTTTAAAATATCATAAACAGTTCCTGTAGGTTGAGCGCCTTTTTCAAGAAAATATAGAATAGCAGGAATATTTAAATACGTTTGATTATTTATCGGATCATAAAAACCCACTTTCCGAAGATCTCTTCCTTCTCTTCGGGATCGAACATCAATTGCAACGATTCGATAAACGGCTTATTGGGATAGACGTAGATAAACTAGAACCCCCTAGAAACGTATACGAAGTTTTCTCCTCGTACGGCTCGAGAAATTAGAATATAGATATGTCTATGTATACAATTCTAATGTCAAATAGATCTATAAAAGCATTAAATCAAATAAATTAGACTATGATTATTTAATACTTTTTTTCTTTATCAAAAAAAAGAATTTGTATTCTCAAAACTCAAGTTGAGTAACTCTGAAATAGCTCAAAAGAAAACCCTTAGGCATTTGATTTTTTGAGTGGTCTCTAACCCCTTTTTCTTTGTCTCATTTAGAATCTATTCGGACTCCTTATTCTTGATCTAGTTGTCGAGACAATTAAAAAAAGATATTTCCTTGTTCCAAAATATTTTCTCTTTGCCTTGAATCATTGGGTTTAGACATTACTTCGTTGATTTTTAATCGTTTCAAAATGGCAGCAACATGCCCCTTTTTCTGATTTATTTCTATCAAAGAATCATAAACGGTTGATTCCCGCACGATATACTTTGGATCAAAAGAGTTTCACTAATTCCAACAAATTTTCCTTTTTTGGATTTGAAACTTGCTCGAATTGGATCCTTTCGATTTAGAAATTGAAAATAGACTACACTTACGAAGTTGTTCCAACTTATTAATTGGCACTAACCCTAGATCCTTGCCCTGAGAAATGAATCAATACTTTCTACTCGAGCTACATCACATACTGTTTACACTACAACCCAAGAAAAAATGAGGTTTCTAGTGGAACAGAACAAAGGATGTTGAGCTAAGAGCACCTTCATTCCTATAGAATCAAAAGGGTGGGTGTAAGAATCCACAACTGATCATGTCCTTCAAGTCGCACGTTGCTTTCTACCACATCGTTTCAAACGAAGTTTTACCATAACATTCCTCTAGTTTGGAACTGATATGTAATTGATTCAATTAGGGAATCATGAATAGTCATTTGTTCGGTCGTTACATTGCTTTCTAAAGAAGTCTTAGAAAGAATTCAATTTCACCCTCGATTTTCTTTTTATTGGATGAATGCAATATTTTCATTTTATTTATTAATTATTAATTTCGAAATATTAGAAAGAAAAAAGCTCTTTGTATTGAATCTACATTGCATCTTCAAGTAACTTGAGAGGATATATTCAACAATCTTAGACTTCTTCGAATATTAAATACTCATAAGAAATCATTAAATTCAAATAGTTATTGAATTGAAAAAAACCTACCCGGATATCACTATTTGATGAATAAAGTTTTACTAAAGATTACATTTATCATCATAAATAATCTATCTTTGAATTAAACCTAAATCTCAGTGATTAAAAAATATAGATAGATAGAAAAATAAATTTATTTCTTTTTTTCGTGGAGTGGATAAAAAAAGTTGATGTAAAGGAAGATTTAGGCTCTTTTTTTCATTTCATACTGAAAAAGAAAATCATAAAAAAAGAAAAATTCCCTCTATCAGATAGACTGAACAATTGTCAGTGGAATGAATTATGAATATTCAATATAGAATATTTCAAATGAACGGATCAAAAATCTTTTTCAAAAAACCAAAAAACGTTATCACTGAAATAGAACGACAATAATCCATTAAGCATTTCCTCATTTTACGCGTAGTTTCTTTGACTGGTAGGGGTTCGTTCAATAATTTTTATTTAAAGTAAGGAGAATAGAATATAGAATGTATGAATTACCCCTGTCTATATTATTCCATATATTTACAATTATTTATGAGAACCAAATCAAATACGAAATGAAATACTTAAAAATGAGGTTCAAAGAAAATAGATATGTTATATGTATGTAATTGATTATTTCTTAATCCAATTTGTACAAGCACAGCTAGTGAAATTGATATCTTACATTGTTAATTAATTCTTATTATATGGCACGTAAGACTTTTCGAAGTAACTAACTTAAACTTCAATATGAATATTCAATATTCAAAGTATAAGGGGATGGACATACGATGAAAAGCGCATTCAACCTCTTTCTTTTGCAATCCCCTTTTTTATTTATTTCCAATTCTTCGAATCTATGTTCCTAGATCACAACTCGATTCAGTTCCATCTATATCTATCTTATTTGAATTTAATTTGTGAAAAAATAGGATTTAAAGAAGAATAGAATCATTAAAAATCAGAAACAAGAATCACATAATATCCAATATTTGACTCTTAAAGAGTAAAGAAGACAGTTCAAAAAGACAACCTTTCTTTATTCTGATAATAGATATTTCTATCTATATAGAGAATAGGTATTCCCTGGGACGGAAGGATTCGAACCTCCGAATAGCGGGACCAAAACCCATTGCCTTACCACTTGGCCACGCCCCATTTCGATTTCTATTCAATACTAATAAACACTAGTATTGTTCTTTGTTATTCGTCAATTCCAATCCCAAAATATCTATGGACTCTATTGTTCCTAGGGTTTTGACACGTGTAGAGATACAATGAAACTGAATTTATTGATCATTACATATAATTCAATTAAGATATTGTATAAAAGTATGATTTCTTCTATTCTTTTTTAATGTAAGAATTGAAGGATTTTTGATTGGTTGAGTTCAAAGAAGGATTTTTTGATATACCTTACTCTTTTTTTTTCATTTTTAAGGGATATCAATTATCAATAACAATAACTCAATCAAAATACAATTTCCAAGAAAAAAAATGTTTGTTATGCTTAATATCTTTAGTTTGATCTGTATCTGTCTTCATTCCACCCTTTATTCGAGTAGTTTTTTCTTAGCCAAATTGCCGGAGGCCTACGCTTTTTTGAATCCAATCGTAGATTTTATGCCAGTAATACCCCTTCTCTTTTTTCTCTTAGCCTTTGTTTGGCAAGCTGCTGTAAGTTTTCGATGAGATCTTTAATACTGTCCTAGACATGATTTATTCGAAAAAAAATCGAACACTGGATAAGATCGGATAAGTCTCACAGCATGAACCCTCGATTCAAACAATTCTTAGATAGCTGCAAGAAATCTGACTCACTCTCTTTCCTTTCCTCATTCTGATTCTTTTTCATTTATTGAAAAACCCTTTTAGAGTCATCCCAAAATAGGAAAGATATTTTTTTAATAAAAGACTCGACTCTTATTCCAAATGAATTTCTGAAAATTCTTTTTGATTTTTGATTTCGAGAAACCATTTTGTTTATTGGTGTCAAAATAGGATATGGGGTAGAAAAATGGAGAATCTATTCTCTTTTTTTTTCAAAAAAAAGATCTTGGAGATTGTGTAATGCTTACTCTCAAACTCTTTGTTTACACAGTAGTGATATTTTTTGTTTCTCTCTTCATCTTTGGATTCCTATCTAATGATCCAGGACGTAATCCTGGGCGTGAAGAATAAAAAGGCCTTTCTTTTTACTTGCTTAATTTTTCAATGTTCTTACTTCGGATTTTATCTATTGTACACCCTTATTTATTATATTAAATAAAAAAAACAAAAACAAGGGAAAGGTTTTGAAAAAAATAAATAAAATACCAAGTCATCAACGGAAACGGAAAGAGAGGGATTCGAACCCTCGGTACGAAAAACTCGTACAACGGATTAGCAATCCGACGCTTTCGTCCACTCAGCCATCTCTCCCAATTGAAAAAGGATAATTACTATCTTACACATTACACAAAAAATAAGGCTTAAAAAAATCCTTTCTTTATCTCTCTTTATTCTTTTTTGACTATATTGATATATACAACTTTAATATATACTACTTTTATAAGCAATCCCATTTAGATAAAGAAAAGGTTCTAAAGAGATATTTCGAATAAAAAAAAATAAAAAAGCAAGAATACCTCTTCTTCCGAAAGAGCTTTTTTCTTTTCACGGCCTGGCCTGGTCAGTACCTAGCCGGGCCATTTTTTGTTCCATTCCAAATCATAGATAAAATGATTTGTTTGAAAACAAAAGTGCTTATTATTGATTATTGAAACAACAATCAGAAGAAGGAATCTTTCCATTCCTATGATATGGAATTTCATTCTATAGAATCAAAGTGTCATTTTTTATTGTATTATTATTATTCTTTCTTTTCTTTCCTTCTTTTTTTCCTTTACTGGAAAAAAAGAAAAAAAAATAAGGAACTGTGGATTGTTGTGCAATGCATTCTTATGTCATAACATAAATAGTTTTATCGAGCCCTACCTGTTCTTTCAAAAATCCTCCAGCAAAAGAAAGAACTTGTTCTTTCTTTCTTTTAATTTTTGAATTAGGAGTGTTCTTTTACTAATCTGATTAGGTCTACTAACATGACAAAACCAAAACAAACACACCAATGCTATAATTTTCATCATTATTTTGTTTTGGATCCTATCTTGATTACGTCCGATTACCTTTTTTGTTCGACAAAAGTCTCATTTATATACAATAATCGCATTGTAGCGGGTATAGTTTAGTGGTAAAAGTGGGATTCGTTTTATTAATCCCTTTTATAGTTAAGGGATCTCTCGGTTTGATTTGATTCATATTCCGAAAAAAACTTTTTTCTTAAAAGGATTTAATCCTTTACCTCTCAACGAAGGATTCGAGGAAGAATATACATTCTCGTGATTTGTATCCAAGGGTCAATTAAAAATTGACAAATTGGATTATTTAATTGCGAAACATAATTTTTTTTAATTGGATCAATACTTCCAATTTAATGAGTATTAGTAAAGGATCCATGGATAAAGATAGAAAAGCGTATTTCTAATCGTAACTAAATCTTCCATTTTTTCTTTTCGATAGGAAAGGAAAGATTG